ATAAAAAAAAAAAAAGATTCGCTGTCTTTTAATCGGCTGTTCTTCTTTGTCAACGATACTAAGGACCTATAGGTTCGCCTACTTGACTTATGAAAGATAATGAGAATGGGTTATTAAAAAAGGAAAGGGCTATACTATACAATACATTAGTAGAAGTAAGCGGCTGAGTGAGCCTAGCCTACCCTACTAATGTATTGTATAGTATAGTAGGCGAGCGAGTTAGCGAAGACGCTTAGGCTAATAGATAAGAAAGCGTCGGTGCGTAGCCTTCATTCTACTACGCTACGCAAAAGTTACGAAGTCACTTAGCTCGACGTTAGGAAAGTAAAGGGGGAACGCCATACCCACGTGGAAGAACCGCTGTTCGCTAACTTTCTAAGGTCTAACCTTTCGCTCCCCTACTAAAAAGGGGCAAAGCCGCTTCGCACCACTGATAGATTACTTAAGATTCCATTCAAAAGGCCCTACTTAGTTGACTGACAATGACAAAGGCTTGCGAAACTAAGTAGGGCCTGAGGCCCCCTGCGAATCCGTAAATCTGAGGAGCATGCCGCAACAAAAGTATGGTCCCTATGCATTTCATTCTTTCTGGAAGGGAAACAAAAAGAAGTACCCCCATCATGGTGAACCTCTCCTTGTGATCGGGATGAGGTAAATGCCTCCCAGCCGGGGGCCGGGGGGCGGATCGAATCGGAGTTTCCTTAGGTAGCCACCGACCTACAGTTATCCTTAAACTTCTGTGCTTGGTGGAGAAGAAGCGAACAAAGGTACGCTCGCTTGCTGTCTTGTTCTCTGCCGCGAACTGGGATCGCTCGCCAGCTAGGTCAGATTAGAGCAACATTTTTTGAGAACATATTACCCATCTTCGGGGACAAGGGGCGGAACGACCTCTCGATCTACTTACTGCAGCCCAGGAAGAAAAACGTCGTCTAGGCGTTCCCTGTTGCTCCGATCCCCCCTACGCCTAGGACGTTGTCTGGGCCAAGAGCCATAGTTAGTTGCTGTTTCCATTTGGTTGTTTTTTCTCGTTGTTGATACCGGCAAGACCCAGCCAGATGATGTCTGCTGGTTGGTAGTGGGAGGACTCTTAGTATCTGCATACCCAAAGGGGGGCGCTGATTAAAAACAATCCTTTTTTCTTTTTTTTTTCTTAGCAGCGGGAAAGGAGTCTATCTATCTGCCTAGCTTTGGTAGATTTCCCCCAACGCAATCCACAGAAATTCCACGAATCCCTTGGTGGATAAGTCCGACGACTCAGCAGCAGTGCGGAATTGAGTTTCTCGTCCGGTGGATCTGATCTATAGTTAGGGGGCAATACATACCAAAAGGTTCGAAGAAGGAACGCGCATAAGAGTATATAACCAACCCACCCTTCTTTATAACCTATTCACATTAGTGAAGCGGCTGGATGCATAAGGGAAGTGCACCTTTGTGAGACCTTAGTCGGGATGCATAGGGGAGGCAACCTACGAGCACGGAAGGGCGTGGTACCGCTGCCCTCTCTAAGTAAAGTGAAAGTCTCTCCTTCAGCTAGAATGTAAGGAAATTGAAAGAAGCGCGGAAAAGGGTCAAACGCGGTTGCTAGCATCGAAGAGAGCCGTCATCGACGAGAAAGTGGGAGTTCGGACTTGGCGAACGAGCTCTTGCCGCGGGAGAGGAAAGCGGGGGCAGGCAAAAGAACCATTCCGGTGGTTGATAGTGGAGCAAAGGCTGGATAAAACATGGGTAGGCATGCCTTATCATCCAAAAGGGTGTAGAAAAAGGAAGGGCTCGCGGGGTCGATCCCACATCTCATAGAGAGGAGGAATACCTGGGATGATAAGGGATAACTAACTCTACAGCTCACAGGAATGGGAAAAGCCATTCCACATTACTAAAGTTTTTTCATAGCTTTATTTAAAAGAGAATAGGGAGTCAGGCTGAAATGTCTATACGGCTTCAAAATTCTTTTTGAAACATATGTTGATTGAACTAATAGATGCTGGGTGAGGGCTTAAAGACCCTATTCACATAGCGTTCCTGGACACATATTTTTCCTCGGTACGGGCAGATTTTCCTATAAAAAAAAAAGAAATAGGAAAAAAATGGGGAAGTTCTATAAGGCAGGAATGAATTGGGTTCGACTCCCATAGCCCCCCTGTGGCTTTTCAAAAAAGAGGGAAAGCATAAAAAAAAGAATTCAAAATGAATAATAAAGAGAAAGAAAGGACTTGGACGCACCTATCTCCAATTAGTGAGGATGCCGGTGGTTATGGGTATGGAGCCAACGTCGCAGTATAACCTTGCATTCCTAGATCCGTTCAGAGCCCAGCGAGTGAAACGGTTAGGAAACCCACTCAGTGTCGTAGCAAACGTCTTAAGTGAGTTAATGACCGCCTTGCCTTCTTGTGGCCGATTCACAAAACCCTACCCTGAGGTATTTTATTAAAAGGGTGAAAAGGGAGTTCTTGCAAGTCTCTCCTAGGACTCTTAGGTTTCAGCGTCTTCATTTTCTTTGCGGCCTCTGCCATAAGGTCTTCTTGACAGCCTGTACCCAACTCAGAATTACCCGGAGAGACCTACCCTCTGGGATCAGTCGTAACCAGGACTTACTGGACAAGAGCGAGAATAGCGACTTCTCCATAACGTAGCCCGCAGCCAGAGGTTGATGTCGCTGTCAGAAAATAGGATTGACGAACCGGTGATCTCGATCATCACTCTACGATAATACTTGATAACAAAAAACTTTATTGAAAATGAAATATATAGACATCTCCTAGAAGATGTCTTAGTGTTGTCATGTTCAAAATAAGATATCCCATTTAGTTGGCTTTCAACCGAGGCCCCACTTTCTATTTGGCATGAAAGCAGCCTTAAGCTTCAAAAGAACCCTTCCTCGAAGTTTAGGAAAGGTGGAACCCTTGTAAAAGATAGATGATTATATGATACCCATTCTTCGAAACACACTTTTGTCTGGACTCTCTTTTTTTTCACGCCCTGAGCTAACTCATTTACCTTTAGCCTGCTTCCTTCAAAGCAAAGATCGGATTCGTTCACTGCTAAACAAGAGTTCCGAGTCGATTTGGTCTAAATCCTTTCTTCTCGCCATCTCCGTTGGCAAGTAAAGTCTCATCCCTAGCTTGGCTACTTGACTATAGGCACTAGGCTATTCTTCGATCTCGAAAGAGTGAAGATCCGGATTTGATGCTGTTCAAATCTCTCTCATCTCATAATCCAATTCCCAATTCCTAGTACCCTAAGTGATCGTTGATTCCCTTGCTTTGCTCGGGCAATGATTCCGATTCTTCTTTGCTTGCCCACTCTCTTCTATTGTCCACAGATTCTTTTTAGAAAAAAAGAAAGAAATTCTGAAACTTCGGGCTCGCTTGAAGCCGGAGAGGCTGCGGCATTTTCCATAGTGCACTTTTCTATGTGAGCGCCAACTCGATCTCGGTATCCATTATCTGATGAAAAGAAGACCGTTTCAGCTGCCCGAACTGCCTGAACTGATGTAAGAGATCGTTATCCAGTCAACGAGAAGAAAGAGATCCATTCTGCCTCGCCTGTCTGTGGTTGCTGCCTTCCCTTCTTCTGGAAACCAATTGTCATTGGGTTGCTTCTCAACGCATAAAATCTAACTATTGGGAACAATGGGAGAGTTCTATTCTAACATAAACTCCTCTTGCCAACTAACTTGATGGAAGTCCCACACTTATGTGATGACCCACTAGGAATGAAAAACTCCCACCGCCCCGATCCAAAGCATGACGTGCATCTAACTGAAGCAGCTTACTCATCGCTCAAAGCAACAAGCCGGTCAAGAGAGTGGGAGGGCTTCTTCCCATACGTTTCAAGGTAGGAAATAAGTTCGCTATTCTCCTGTATAGGGCTAGCTTAGTGATGACAGCTTCAATCGGGAGTCAACTATCTAATCAAATCAAGTGAGAGGGTGGCATTTTGTACATTCGGGACAGAAAACGGATCTCTTTAGTGCGATCCGTGGGCAAGAACTCTTCAGCAACCTATGAAGGAAGCATCAGCAGCTCCCTGAGAGACTCTTTCCACGGGTGAAAGAGCAATGGATAGGTCAAAGGCAGATGTATAAAGAGCTTTGTATCTCTGGGTTGGTGCTCCTAAGCGCAGGAAGGGGAATCAATGGCTGGCTTTGGTTGATGTACAACTGACTTCTCAACTACGTCGATCCTTGCTTGACTCTTCTTTCATTTCGATACAACAAATAGAAAAGGCCGGGGATCAGCACTCCTCTTCACACTTTCTCACAGACACTCTGTTCTTAAAACCAAAAGGTGAGTAATTGGCCTGTTCAGGTCAAATCATCCATGAACCCTAAGTGACGACCCTGACATCGCAGGTTTGATAGCCGCATCTTCAGTCAAATAAATGTGAATTGTTCTGGTTCTAGCTCGGCTGCTTCCCTTCTTCCACGGAAGCTTCCCACTGGACGATTGAGTCACCTACCCACCCTCACCCAGAAGCTGTATCAGCTGCTTCTTTTGGTTCTTTCTATCAAGGGAGACCCCGGCTTCTGTAATGGACACTGGGCTGTCTGATTCTACGGCAATTGCTCTTAAGACAACTCGCCTCTTCTAGTTTCTTTAAAAGACCTTGTGGATTGTGAGAAATCCGTTTCTGTGGAAGCCGCATGGGCTATCTTTCTGGTTTTCCGCCCTTTCACCTTTCCAACTCCTTAAAGGCTTTGATTCTTAACCTAATTTCTTCGATTCGTCTCCCGCAGGAGAGAAGAGGAACAAGCACTCGTGAAGTGATCCTTTTCAAGAACATGCGTGGAAACAGCCCTATTTCGAGATTTTCCATTTCCGCGCGGTTAGACGCAGGGAAGGCTGACTTTCCGCGTAGGCTGGATGCGCCAACATCTCCCCTTTCCCGAAAGTGGTTCACATGGATTTGACAATATGGAGGAGGAGGGTCTTTGTCTCAATCTCCTCTACCTATCGCCGGACATCCTGTCATCTTTCCAGCATCGAACATCCATATTTCCAGTCAATTCTTCTGGTAGAACAAGTGTTTCCAACCATTTCAAAAGGAAATTCCATGTGAATAGGCCAAGTCATCTCATAAGAGAAATCGAGTCCTCATGAATGTGATAGTTCAAGTTATTCTACTGGGAAATAGTACCCAAACCCCTCTACTTCTTGAATTGACCTTATTCCTACCAATCTATACTCACAGATTTTCCGAGAAACTTCTTTGGATGTCTTGAAGTGAAGAAAGAGTACCAAGAAAGGCTAATGGTGTCCGAGGGTCGATTGGCATTCCGCTTCTGGTTCGCGCGGTCTCACTCCGGAACATCTTGAACTGGGGGAAGCCGCTTCTCCCCTGACCGTTTCACTAAGCTCTTCGAACCGGACCTGGACACTCAGCGCTGAGCCCCAGAGTCTTGAAACTAAGCCCTGTGATTCATAATCTAATGAGTTGCCGTCACAGGAAGAGTCGAGCTCCTTGGCCGCTACGCTAGGCTGCTTACTATTCTTCCAGCTAGGTTGACCCTTCTGGTCTAGGAACGGGTTTTCCAAAGAAAGGAACTCAAAGCCAGTTACCCCCGCCTTTCCTCTTATGGAGGTAATCTTCTAGCTACAAAAAGGAAGAAGCTTTTCTAAAACAGAAAAGGGTAACGCTTTTACTTTTAAGGGAAGCTTTGGAGCTCAGTTTCCTCTCCCAGTAGTTATAGGTAAGGCCCTCAAACAAAGACAATAAAGAAAGACAAGGGAACATCCATACTGACTAGAAAGCTCTTGCGAATCATCCCCTTCAGGGTAGTTCGTGCCCGGGCGTGCAGCCGTAATCAAAGTCTCATATAAGAATAGATGTTATCTTCCCCTGTTTTTTAGTCCTCCCACTCTACATTCTACTAGAGGCTTCCTCTTATAGCTATCCCAGAACGGGGAACAAGCAAGAAAGGACTAGTGCCAGCCCTCACTGACTATTCTACTCTAGGCTTCTTACTAGGCCTAATCTCATCGTCTTCAGTTTCCAATAGAGAAAAAAACAGGCCTCAACCGACAGAATCTCTAGTTTAAATTGGCCCCTCCTTTCTTTTCTTTTCTAAGGAAATGCCTTTTTAGAAGTGAACGCCGGAGAAGGCAAATCAAAAGAGAAATTCCTTTCGATTTCTTGCCCCGTTCAAGTTTCCCCAAAAGGGTGTATGTCAGTAAATCGGCTCCCCGAAACGTCAAATGTCAACGCTGGCAAATTAAATCAGCCTAAAAAAAAGAAGCGAAGTCTTCAACTAAACCGGTGGTGCCATCTCTGCGCTTCCTTCCGTTCCGATTCGAGAGGCTTCTTCCGACTAGTCTATTTTTGGGCGGCTTTCTGCTTACTCTTAGAGTGACTCTTCTCCGGAAGCTTCTAGCCAGTCCGGTCTGACTATTTTTTATAGATAGATAGGGGTCAAGCAAATACCGGAACAGCGGGCAAAGCAGCCCTTTCTTCAACCACTATTGTGGTAGGAACACATTCTTCGAGCGGGAGAACATTCTGACTTGAAAGAAAGTCAAAGCTAGGCTAGTTGCAGTGCCATCTTCCTCAATTCGGGAAATGAATGTAAGAGAATTAATTGGCTGAAAACGCCAATGTTGGAAACGAAGACCCAATGCATGTCGAACCTCAACCGCCAAAGATTTGAATGAGAGAGACACCGCTTCCGCTACTATCTCGAATAGGTGAAACAAACCCTAAAAAGAAAGAAAAATAGAACTTTACAATAGTATCGGCCCTACCTTTCTCCTTATACCTTATAATAAAGCGGTGGAAAGGTGGTATAATCCTAGGATACCCCGTCCTCGTAAGGGAGACGGGAACAGGCAACAAACCGGGATCAGGACGCTCACCAGCGTAAGCCTGTTGAAGACTTACGTTACGCCGCACTGCTTCAAATAAAATAAAGCGCAGTGAAGAGAAAACCAGATTTCCTAGTCAACCTTACTACCTGCTTAGCAAACAGGTACGCTCCAATACAGAGTTCTTTGGTTAAACCATCGGATACTAATGCCAGAAACCGTGTGTTTAATCTCTCTAAGTAGCTCAGCAGAAGGGATCCTCTGGGCCTAAAGGTGCCATGATCCAAGGTTAGCTGACCTAATCCTGTCCAGTAACCATTCTGAGTGGACGTCGAAGCTGAACAAAAGGAGAGGTTAGTCTATCGCTTTAAAATTAGATAGAACTTCATACGGACAAGACGGCTGGCATCGACTCAAGTAAATCGGATAGCGTGCCCACCTTGCGGGGTGTGGAGGCCGAAACTGCTTGAGTTGCCACCTTTAGGGCCCACTGCCGAAAGGGTGTGGGTAATTGACCCGGGTGGCATGCGAGTTATACTTCGACGTCGGCGGAGCCTGTGGAACTGGTGGTTCCTGATTCGAGGGCTCCACCGTTGGCTCCGCTGGTCGTTTTTGAGGCGGAAAACCCTTCCTTTCCTTACCCTTTTCCATAGTGGGTGCACCTCCTTGAGGGCGAGCCCCCGAGTCCGATGAAGTTCCCTCGGGAACTTCGCCTGGCCCGGCGCCCTCCATCATAAGAGGAGCCCAGGAGCCCGAGGAACCTTCCATAGGCAGAGGAGAAGGAAGAGGAAGGCCTCAATTTAGATTGAAACTATAAATCTCACCTTTATGCCTATCGTCGTAGAAGCTGTTTCTAGGAAAGATTATGGTTCTCGGGTATCCAATCAATTAATACCAGATTATGGGTCTCGGGCTCAACCCACGTTTCTCATCGCCTCTCCAATGGAGACGCCCCCTGCGGGCAAGATGATGGTGCCACGGGGTTCTGGTGCCTCTAGCTCATCCTCGGCTACGCCCTCTCTGGAAAACCGCATGTTGCCTGCTGGGACGGGGACGGAATCGGAAGCATCGGGAACCACTCACAACGAAGATCTTTCTAATAAAGATTGTCTTGCTGAAAATATAAAATTCAATGCTCTATTGGATGAAGTATATGAAAAATTGAAACCATTTATCTATAAAGAATATGACTTCGTTAAATATCTTGGGCGCGTGGAAACACAAGCACAAATTAAAGACATTTTTTTTGAAGCATTTTCAGAGCTACAAAATGGGTCTAATAAGCCAGAACTTTCTGAAAAAATCGACGACTTGGAAGCCCTTCGTTTAAGGTTACAAACCGAAGGAGATAGAAGTGCGCTTTATCGTCATTTAAAAAATTAAATAATAGAAAGACTTCGTAGTAACTAAATTTTCTCTTTAGCTTAGGGAGTGAGAGGGAAGAGTCTGGGTGAACAGCCCCCCGGACGTACTCACGTGAGGCCGTGAAGAACCGGGTAACCAAAATTCACGTTAGAATAAAGAAAGTTCGCGGGTTGAATGCCTGAAGTGTTGGTTCGAGTCCAATTCGTGAGAAGCCTCAATAATATATCTGTCGCCCCCTTTTCTCTTCTCTTAGAGGGATGAGTCTCCCGTTCTATTGCTGGTAAATAGGGAGTAGGACCCATTCTGCCATCTGAAGCGATGGAAGGATAAGCAATCGGTCGAATTCTCTATTTCTTTCTTCTTCTTTTTCGATAGGGGATTCCATTTCGATCCAAACCCGACAGCCCGCATCTTTCTTTCTATACGAAATTAGTTCGACCTTTCGTTTTCGGCAGCAAGTCTAAGAATGGGCCGGCCCATCTCGACGAAAAAGAGTCAAGTTAAGGTGAGTCGGCTCATACTCTTCAGAATAGCGAAAGTCTCGTTGAAAGGTTTTAGAGTAGAGAGGCCAGAAAGGCTAAATCAAAGAGAAGGAAGAAGTATTTCAACAAGCAGAGATTCGCTCCTAAGGCGGAAAAGAAAGCATTTTTTCCATCTTTTCCTATCGTAGCCCTGAACTAGCTTGATTGCTAAAGAGAGATGCTCGTATAGCCCCCGTCCAGATGTCATCCACGTCCAGATAGGAGCGATTGGCTTTAGCAGATGAGCTTCTAACAAGGGATGGGCTACTAGGCACCAGCTTGAAGAGAGTTACTTACTCAGCAGTACTAGAAGCAAGCAACTCCTCAAGGAGGAAGAGAATCTCAGTCTTTTTCGCCCCGTCTTTTTCATTCATAAATCGCTCTTTACGCAATCACAAAGAAGAAGCTTAGAGGACTTACTCAACTACAAGTGAATGAAGGTAGCTTGCTCCTCCGGACTCAGAGGGTACCACTTGCCTAACAGCTGCAAAGGCGAATGCCGATACTCAAGCTGCTAATGCCAGTAGTCGTACTAACAGCTTGAAGTCTGAAAGCAGAAGCGACAGAAGCTACAGGAAGAGGTTCTCACTACTGGTCTTATCCGAAGGCAAAAGCAACAACCACAGTCCGTTTCACTCGAGCTTCTTGAAAGGGAAGCTCATCTTCAATGTTGCCGCGTTTGCAGCCCTAAGCTGACGGGACTCTACTCCTTACACTCCAAAAGCAGCTAAAGCTAATGCCGACAATCGTACTACTATAGAGCGACAACCCTGTAAGATACGGCTTTTCATCTGGCTGAAAAGCTTACAAAAGTGTTGGCTGAAGTGACTCGGTTGACAATGCTCTCCAGGTCATAGAGTCAGGTTCTCACCCGAACAATAGGCTCTGAGGTGTAAGGGCAAGCCTGCCGCCCCAGGCTCTGCTGACCGAATCGCTCTGCGTGGATACAGATGGTTTGAGAGACCCAGACCTGATACCATGGATTCCGTTCCATATCCTCCAGGTGCAGATCGAGTAGTTTACCCGGAACCGTACGGGTGCAGCAGGTCCATATCCGATTGGGGATCCAGATTTGTACCCACCATCAAAGCAAGCACCCAGTCAAGTTGATCAAGTCTGACTCACACCCCTTCTAAATCGGAGAGGGGGCTGGGGCAGAGGCACTCGCAAACGACCGCCATCGCCCTCTCTACCTAGTAGAGTCTTGTTTCCAGGTCCCCACCCCACCCAATCGGAACCTGGTCTCCTTTGTTAAGCCATGACCAACCCAGGCCCAGATGGGATACTCCTGCGAGGTGGGAATGGAAGCATTCCTGTTCTGATCTCCCCGTTCTATCCCTATTCCCTTCATTCACCCAACCTGTAGTTGATGGCTCGACATCCAATCTCATCTCCGGGTGCACATCTGGTATCAATCTCTGGCTGGTATAAATATCAATCTCTGGTCGGAAAGAATGATGCCAACCAAGCTCTATCTTAGCGGGGCAAGGGCGATTCGGATCACCTATGATTCGGGACTCACATACCGCTATTGAATCTATTGCCTCCATTACGGCCAGTTGTTAACACATATATATAGGTATATAGGGATAATGGAATGACTGAGGACCGGAACCACTGAATCAAAGCTTTCTCCTTCGACCATCAAAGATACAGGCAGATGGATAACTAATAGCTGATAGCTCCGGGGTAGGGACTCGAATGGAATGAATAGCCCTAGGGGTTGACCTACTCCCCTTCCTTCGGCGTTGGGGGGAAAGGAGAACCGCTAATGCCGAAAACGCTCGTTGGTTGGTATTTCTCCCCCTCGGGTCGGCCAATCCACATCGAATGAGAATGCAGCAAAGTTCGGTTGTTAAGGAGACATTTAATCGATTGCGGATGGAGGGTCTTGCATCGGCGCAGTTGTTGGCATTCGATTCGTCTACTCGGCCCGATAGCAAGCGATTCGATCTAACAACTCCTGATCTCGTTCATTTCTCTACATCTCGATCTCAAAGGCCTATCCGAGAGGCAAGGCGGGAAGCAAGCTTGCGAAAACAACAGAAGAGAATCCTCCCTTACTCGCCCAAAACTCACCCCGGGAATTCAAAGGCAGGTAGAGGAGGTCGGTAACGGATTTGATAGGGGTTGGTCCTCAATCAGAAGGAGAGGGTTGAACGGGAAGAGGAGGATCGAGGTAGCCATATCTATTGCGGATAATCGGAATATCCATGAGTGGATATGGGTAGGGCGCCTCTTCTATTCCTTCGCTTCGCTATCGATCCGATAGATTCCTACCAGAGAGGCAGGATAAATGAACATCTGCTGGAACCAACTATCTATGCTTCTCGGGCGAGAGCTCCCTCTCCTTAATAACATCCATTTCTTCTCCCCTCTCCGGCTTATTGATTAGGGCGAGTGAACTTTCAGACCTCCATATCCACGATTTCTCTTATTAACAGAATACCAACTGAAGGAGCCACGGGCGGGACAGAACCAACCCATGAAGGAACGAATGAAGGCGAAGAAGTGGTCGAGACCCTGTGAATTGATTGCTAGAGATTTTTGTTTGTCTCAGAATGACCGGCTTTAGGAAAGGTTGCCCCGAACGAATGAGATAGATGGTCGGGTCCACGCTTGCTTGAAAGGGAAGATCTTCCCACCCTTCTAAGGGTAGGGTTCAATGCCTGCTTCTTTCAAGTCCTGCTTCCGCATTGGGGATTTCGGCCATTTGTCTATACACGGCTTACCATTCCAAATCCTACACCTGAGACTGAAATGAGGATGAGATTTGGCTAAAGTCCGCAGATATGTGCCGATGACTTTTTCAGGTTTCCCACCCTTTGGTTCGCTAGATTCTGCAGCTCTGTCCGTCCGGCGTGACTTTTTTTTTGTTTTCAGGGCCTCCGCTTAGGGAAATAGAAATCCTAACTTCGCCATATATAGGTGGCGTTAATTCTGTCACTTTGATGTGGGTTCGCCTCAGTCAGAAGGGATAGGGTTACCTGCTATGTGGGGTAGCTCGCTTGAATCCATGGTCGATGAAAGTATTGGAACGGAAGCGAGGCGGGAAGGAAGGGGACAAGTGCATTAGAAGCAGCATTGCTCGGGTAGCCCATCCCCTACAGAAAGAAAGAAATAAAGGAGGGAAGGGAATGTATGTAAGTCATATAATCTTTCTTCTCTATACTACGCTCTGGGCCTAGCTGCCCATAGAATCTATTCTGTTCTGTCTTTATCCTACGCTCTTCGTCTAAGAGCAAGATCCAATCCCAAAGGAAAGAAGACAGATCGCAGAAGAGAGTCCGCTACTAAGATAGGAGAAAGAAAACTACTAGAATAGGAAAGTCAGAAATGACATGGGAATGCCTGTCAAGAGTGATGAACACCACCCCGGCACCTGCTTTATTACCAGGACCATCGAAATATAACAACCACCCATGTGGGAGGTCTGCTATGTCGGCTGTGAAAACTTCCTCATCAGGAAGCTCGTCGATGATGGGGGTCAGGCCATCGCTTACTGGTTAGCCGAATACCCAGTCAGCGACCTGACCCTTGATGGCTTGACGCTGCTCACTTTTGATATCGAACTCGGCCAGCAAGAGCAGCCAGGAGCCTCCCGGTAAGCATGGGCTTCGTTAATAGGTGGTTGGTTTTAACCCTCAGTCGCACGGTGTGGCTGAGCATATAATGACAAAGCTTCTGATAGGCGAAGACAAGTGAGAGGTTCTCCATTGGAGTGTAGTTCTTCTCGGCAGGTAACATGACTCGACTTAAGTTAAGTAAGTAAGAAACAGCCCGCTCTCGACCTTCTTCGTCCTCTTGCGCCAGTAGGGCTCCCAGCGCTTCCGTTGTGGATGATAGATATAAAATGAAATCCTTGCCGGGAATGGGAGCCATCAAAGTAGGTGGTGACTTTCTTGATTCATGGCTTCGAACACTTTGTCGCATTGCTCGTCCCACTTGAATTCAGTGCCCTTCTTTAGCTGCCTTCCCCAGAGTTCTTCCTTAGAGGGTTGGCACAAAAGCAGCAGATATTTTAACTAATAGCTCCGATTCCATTTCCTCGAACCAGATTCTATTAGATCTTCCTATACCGTAATTCGCTAATCTCGATGAAAGAGCAGGTAACTACATAAGGCAGCTTTCCCCGCTCTGTCTTCTCTACGATTTACGGGTACTTACTCGTGCACGGAATCAAACAAGAGGAGGTTGCCTGACGGGACGTCGGCCTTTGCTAAGGACTTTGCCGGGGTTGAACCCCTCTCTTCTAGTAGCCGCCCTTCCTCCAAGACTTGAATCAGGAATATCTTTTCTGTACTATGCTGCCTTTGGCCCTGCGCCTGGTCTTTCTTCTTTATTGCCTTGGCCTTTCACCGGATATGGGATCGATCCCTTCCACCATTCCTCCAACAGATGCGGATGAATTAGCTGCCGTTATTCTTTCAACATTTGCAGAGCTAACCCCTGAAGTGACTTCAGTCCCGTGTTAGAGCTAACTGCTGCTTCTTCTATAGCAAGTGCCGAGCAGGAATCACTGCTTATTCGACCGGTAATGCCGTATGCCCGGCTATGAAAACCAATCCACCCAAGGCAAGAAGAAAGACAGCTGAACAAGACCATGCGGATAAGAGAAGAGTTGTGATTAGATTAGCACTTTCTCTTCCAGATCACCTAATAGACTGGCCTTACTTAGTTACTCTCCCCAGGAAGAGAAGGGGGAAGTCGAAAGATAGCGAAGACTGAGTGATTGATCTCGTTATGGCTAAGCCAAGGCTTTTCTGATATGGGTTTGGGTGCTCATGCTCCTATCTTGCCCGCCCATGCTTCTTTCAAAGCATTGAAATAAGACAAGACATAATAAGAGTAATTAACTCAATAGGAAGATGGAACTCAACTAGGACTTTGTGCATGCAGGAAAACCCATCTACGAAAGTATGTCCTCCCCCTTTCCGTTGATAGCTACTTCGCTTGACGAGCTAAGTAGAAAGACTTTCTTGATTCATCCACACTTTCCATGACCTACTTTCCTTCCAAGACCATTGACCCCCCTTCCTTAGTCAATCAAAGGCCAGCAAACAAGACAACTAAGTCGATCTGGGGTGGGGGGGCTGTGAGGGAAAAAGAGAAAGAAGGAGTTGCAGCAGAGGGCTTTGGGCGGAAGAAATGGAATAAGGGAAGACCCTTCTTTCTATATCCCCTGAGGTAAAAAAGGAGGTAAGATACCGATCTCATATGAGTGAAACGCATTAGCCATTTAGCTGAAGGACATCTTGAAAAGATTCTATCACTATAATGGGGGGGTAGCTGAGGATTGTAACCTATCGTTATAAAGAAAGCAGGTCTGATTTACGGAATTCCGAAAAGGCCTCATTGTGGGAGGAAGAGGCGAGCTTGACTCGTTTGAAAAAAGAATGAATTGAGGGGAAAGTCTTTAGTGTTGGAATCTAGGCATCCGCAGATGAGGGATCCGCCTTTGAATCATCGGCTAAATCCGCCGGATACGGAATGGCTTAAGTCAAACTAGTCCGGTGCTGCTCCTCTCTCTAAAGGGCTGTCGAGATTCTTCAAGCTTTTAGCTAAAAATGCGAAAAAAAAAAATCCTGTTCTTTGAGAAGCAACTGCATTCTCATCTTCCAAACATCTACATTTAGAGGTTCAATAAAGCGATGCTTTACAATCGTATACGTTAATGCAGTAATTATATCAGCAACTATAGATCCAGAAGATTGTATCACTACCATATCTGCACAACCTGGGCTCTCATACCAGATGATAAGAATCTTTAGCTGAAAGAAAGAATAAATTTCTAGGAATGTGCAGAGCTGAGACCTGCTGTTGTTGAGTGGCAGCAAATATATTAAGACATATAGTTTGATTTGATTCGAAAACTATGTATTAATATATTATATATTATATTAGATATCCAATTTATCAAAAAATTAAATTAAAAAAAAGTCAAGTAAAAAATATGAAAATGGAAAACTCTTTGAGATCACTCCACTCTCTCTAGACAACGGATTTCTTTGACGTGTGTATCTTACTCTCATCTCAAAACCCAACCTCAGAAAAACAGCAGGCTTTCCCTTCATTTGTTTGTGCCCTTTGCCTTTGATTGAGTCCTTTTAAAAGACCCAACAGATCCCCCCAAGGGGCGTGTCTAACTACCTCATAGATAGCATCCACAAGACACTGAATTAGCCTAGAAATGGATGCATCTTATTGCTATCTCTCACGACCTTTCGGTCCCCGGTTTCACTGTCAAATTTGAAGGTCACAAACCGCCCTCTACCATTTCAAATGTAAAACGGTGCTAAAGCAGGACCCGTGACTAT